GCACTAGCACAGGATGAAGATGAAGAAGATGAACATGAGGAACTAATGAAACAAGATCAGGAAATTCGTACAAGAAAAGCCAGACGAGTGGTGATTTATACTGACTACAGCGTGAATCCCGAGACTAACGATGATGAAATAAACGAGTTGGCTTTGATACGTTACTCACAACAACCTGATTTTCGTCGAGGTCTAATCAAAGGATCCTTACGCGCTCAAAGACGTAAAACAGTTATTTGGAACACATTCCAAGCATATGTAAATTCTCCGCTTTTTTTGGATCGAGTAGAAAACATATTTTTTTTTTCTCTTTTAAACAAGATCGATCAAAATATTAAGTCTATTTTTAGGAATTTAGCGAAGAAAAAACCAAAAACGAAATTAAAAATTGACGATTTTGAGAAAGAAAAGATGAAGAAAACTCTGAAGGCTCTCGATGAAAACGAGAAGAAGAGAGAAGAAGAAAATGAACGAATGGCAATAGCAGAAATTTGGGATAGCGTTATATTTGCTCAAGCAATAAGAAGTTTGATACTCCTGATCCACGCTTTTCTTAGAAAAAACATTATATTGCCTTCATTGATAATAGCTAAAAATGTTGGACGTATGTTATTATTCCAATACCCCGAGTGGTATGAGGATTTTAAGGACTGGAAGAGTGAAATGCATGTTAAATGTACGTATAATGGTATTCCACTATCAGAAACAGAATTTCCTCAAGATTGGTTAACAGATGGTCTTCAGGTAAAAATTCTATTTCCTTTCCGTTTAAAACCTTGGCGAAGATCTAAACTACGATCTCATCATGGAGATCCAATGAAAAAAAAAGTAAAACAAGAAAATTCTAGTTTTTTAACAGTTTGGGGAACGGAAACAGAACTTCCTTTTGGTCCTGCCCGAACCCTACCTTCTTTTTTTGAACCCATATATAAAGAACTCAAAAAAAATATTAGAAAAGTGAAAAAGAATTATTTTATACCTCTAAAAGTCAAAGTTTCAAAACCATGGGTTATCCAAATTTTTCCAGTTCTAAAACGAATAATGAATAAACTTGAAAAAGTAAACCCAATTTATTTATTTGAATTCAAGAAGGTGAAAGTATATGAACCAAATGAAAATGCAAAAGATTCAAAAGATAATAAGAAGATTATTCCTGAATCGACCATGCAAATTCAATCTATGAATTGGACAAATTTTTTATTCATAGAAAATGAAATGAAAGATCTTGCTGATAAGACAATCATAATCAGGAATCAAATAGAAGAAATCGCAAAAGAAAAGAAAAAAATAGTTCCAGCCTATGATGATAAAAGACCAGAATTAAAGAAAGATATTTGGCGGATATTCAAAAGAATAAATACTCGATTAATATGCAAATCACATTATTTTATGAAATCTTTCATTGAAAAAATATACATGGATATCCTGCTATGTATGGTTAGCATTTCGAAGGTCAATGCACAACTTTCAACAAAAAAAATTATCAATGAATCCATTTACAACGATGAAAGAAATCAAGAAGGAATTGATGAAACAGATCAACATACAATGAACTTGATTTCGACTATAGAAAAAGAAAAGGACCTTTCTAATCCTAGTAATAATTCAAATACTTATTACGATTTATCTTCCTTGTCCCAAGCATATGTATTTTACAAAATATCACAAACCCAATTACTTAACAACTATCACTTTAGATCTGTACTTCAATATCGCGGTACCCATCCTTTTATTAAGGACAAGAATAAGTATTATTCTATAACCCGAGGAATATTGAACTCCAAATCAAGGTATAAGTATAAGAAAATAAAGAAGCCTGGAATGAATGAATGGAAAAACTGGTTAAAGGGTAATTATGCATACAATTTATCTCAGAGCAAATGGTCTCGATTAGTATTAGTAGCGAAAAAATGGCGAAAAAAAATCAATCAAAATTGTACGATTCACAATAAAGAATCAATGAAATTTTCTTCATATAAAAAAGAAAAATGGAAAAAGCAAAAGCAATATGTATATGATTTTTTATCACATAAATATATATATTATGGTTATGGGGATAGTAAAGATTCCTATATTTCTGAACTAAAATTACAACTAAAAAGGAACTCAAAAATTCCATATAATTTCAACACACAAAAACCTGAATTGTTTTATGGAATTGATAATTCTATAGAAAAAAATAATGTTTTTAATAAGCATCAAAGGAAATATTTTGATTGTAGAATTCTACATTTTTACCCGAAAAACACTATTAATGTAAACGATATCGATATTATCGACTTTACAAATGTACATATCGGTGCCAAATTTGAAAAAAATGCTAAGACTCAAAATATTAATATAAAAAAATTGAAAAAAAAAGATCTTTTTTTCCTTACAAAACATCAAGAAAAAGAAACAAATCTATACATATACAAAAAAAACAACTCCAATCAAAAAGACTTTTTTGATTGGATGGGAATGAATCGAAAAATAATTTTTTGTAAAAAAAAAAAATCAAATCTTAAACTTGGGTTCTTTCCTGAATTAAGATTTCCTTTTGATACATATAAGGCATATAAGACTAAACCGTGGATCATCCCAATCAAATTACTTCTTTCTAATCATAATTTAGATGGAAAAAAAAAAATTAGTCAAAATAAAAGTGTCAAGGATTCTATTTTAATAAAATTAAAAAAAAAAAACCAAGAAAAAAACGAAGAAAAAGTAAATCCTGTGTCAGATCCAAGCAAACAAAACAAAAAAAAGCCTCTTCAAAAGGATTATGCGAAATCAGAAAGTAAAAAGAAAAAACAATCCAAGAAAGGCAAGGAATCAGAACTAGATTTATTCCTAAATAAATATTTAATTGTTCAATTAAGATGGAACAACTTCGTTAGTTATAAAATGACAAAAAATATCAAAGCATATTGTTTCTTACTTAGATTGATGGATCCAAGTTCTATAGCTCTAGCCTTAATTCGAAGAAAAGAGATGGATCTAGATGCAATCTTTAATAAGGACAATCTAACTCTTACAAACTTTTTAAAAAAAGGAATATTGATTATCGAATCAATTCGTCTAGCTTTTATAACGGGTGGAAAATTCATTATGTATCATACCATAAGTATTTCATTGATCAATAGCGAAAAGAGTAAGCACCAAATAAATACAAAATACAACAAAAAAAAATATGTCAATAAGAATAATTTTAATAAATCTACTGAACAACATGGAAATATGCTTGTGAATAGGAATAAAGATTATTATGATCTCCTTGTTCCTGAAAATATTCTATCTCCTAGACGTCGTAGAAAATTGAGAATTTTAATTTGTTTCAACTCTCCTAATTGGGATGTTGTGAATAGAAATCCAATATTTTACAATGAAAACAATATAAGAAACTCTACACAATTTTTTAATGAAGACAAAGGTCTTAATCTTAATGTAGATTCAAATATAAAATATAAGCTCTTTCTTTGGCCCAATTACCGATTAGAAGATTTAGCTTGTATGAATCGCTATTGGTTTGATACCAATAATGGTAGTAATTTCAGTATATCAAGGATACACATGTATACAAGATTTAGAATTATCTAATTATCTAATAGTATATTTGATATACTTTATGTTACATGTCAATATTCACATGCCATTTTCCGTAGATGAAAAGTAAAGGATATATGTTATCCTTTGCTACTTTAGGTACATAAACATAACATAATATGTATTTACTTGTGTATCAATTCAATCTAGAAAGAAATTCAAAGAATCTTTTTAGGTGCAAAAAAAGATTCTCTTTGGTAAATGTGTAAATGTATTATCCTTTTCTATCCAAATCCAATTTAAAATTGGATTTGGATAGAATCAAATAAAAAAACTATTTGGAAATGAATAAATTTTTATTTTTGTGTGTACTAGATTAAAGAAAAAATGGAAATAACATAATAATATTAAAAATAATATATATATTATTTTCTTTTTCCTAATCGGAAAAATCCGTGGAAAAGAAAGAAAAAAAAAAGTTTTTTATGGTAAAAAAAAATTCATTCATTTCACTTATTCCACAAGAAGAAAAAGAAAAAAACAGAGGTTCTGTTGAATTTCAAGTATTGAGTTTCACAAATAAGATACGAAGACTTACTTCACATTTGAAATTGCACAAAAAAGATTTTTTATCAAAAAGAGGTCTACAAAAAATTCTGGGAAAACATCGACGTATGCTGGCCTATTTGTCAAAGAAAAATGAAGTACGTTATAAGAAATTAATTGATGAATTGGATATTTGAGAACCAAAAAATTGTAAATTTCATTGTTTAGATTATTGAATTAGTAATTATTAGATTTTTAATTTTGACGAATCTACTTTTTTTGAGGAATTCGTGAAATAATGAATTAAGGAAGAAAAGGTATGACTGTACCGGCTAAAAAAAAAGATTTCATGATCGTTAATATGGGTCCTCACCACCCATCAATGCATGGTGTTCTTCGACTAATTGTTACTCTCGATGGTGAAGATGTTATTGACTGTGAACCTATATTGGGTTATTTACACAGGGGTATGGAAAAAATAGCAGAAAACCGAACAATCATACAATATTTGCCTTATGTAACACGTTGGGATTATTTAGCTACTATGTTCACAGAGGCAATAACGGTAAATGCACCAGAACAACTGGAAAATGTTCAAGTACCTAAAAGGGCTAGCTATATCAGAGTAATTATGCTGGAACTGAGTCGTATAGCTTCTCATTTGTTATGGCTTGGACCTTTTATGGCGGATATCGGTGCACAGACTCCCTTTTTTTATATTTTTAGAGAGAGGGAATTGATATATGATTTATTCGAAGCTGCCACAGGTATGCGAATGATGCATAATTATTTCCGCATCGGAGGCGTAGCAGCCGATCTACCTTATGGCTGGATAGATAAATGTTTAGATTTTTGTGATTATTCTTTAACAGGGATTCTTGAATATCAAAAACTTATTACGCAAAATCCTATTTTTTTAGAGCGAGTGGAAAGAGTGGGCATTATTGGTGGGGGGGAAGCGATAAACTGGGGTTTATCGGGACCAATGTTACGAGCTTCTGGAATACAATGGGATCTTCGTAAAATTGATAATTATGAGTGTTACAATGAATTCGATTGGGAAGTCCAATGGCAAAAAGAAGGAGATTCATTAGCTCGTTATTTAGTACGAATGGGTGAAATGAGGGAATCCATAAAAATTATTCAACAGGCTCTAGAAGGAATTCCTGGCGGACCCTATGAAAATTTAGAAGTCCGGCGCTTTGATAAAGCAAAAAATTTCGAATGGAATGATTTTGAATATAGATTTATTAGTAAAAAACCTTCACCCAATTTTGAATTGTCGAAACAAGAACTTTACGTAAGAGTGGAAGCCCCAAAGGGGGAATTAGGAATTTATTTGATAGGAGACAATAGCATTTTCCCTTGGAGATGGAAAATTCGTCCACCCGGCTTCATAAATTTACAAATTCTTCCTCAACTAGTTAAAAGAATGAAATTGGCTGATATCATGACGATACTAGGTAGTATAGATATCATTATGGGAGAAGTTGATCGTTGAAATGATAATTGATACGACAGAAGTACAAACTATCAATTCTTTTTCTACATCGGAATCCTTAAAAGAGATCTATGGGCTCATATGGACTTTTGTACCCATTTTAATCCTTATATTGGGAATTACAATAGGGGTACTAGTAATTGTGTGGTTGGAAAGAGAAATATCTGCAGCGCTACAACAACGTATTGGGCCTCAATATGCTGGCCCCTTGGGAATTCTTCAAGCTTTGGCAGATGGAACTAAACTACTTTTAAAAGAAGATCTTCTCCCATCTAGAGGAGATGTTCGTTTGTTTAGTGTTGGACCGTCTATAGTAGTTATATCCATTCTAGTAAGTTATTTAGTAATCCCTTTTGGGTATCGTCTTGTTTTAGCCGATCTCAGTATAGGTGTTTTTTTATGGATCGCCATTTCAAGTATTGCTCCTATCGGGCTTCTTATGTCAGGGTATGGATCGAATAATAAATATTCTTTTTCAGGTGGTCTGCGAGCTGCTGCTCAATCCATTAGTTATGAAATACCATTAACTCTATGTGTATTATCGATATCTCTACGTGTGATTCGTTTAATATAAAATTTATACTTCTTTCCTTTACTTCTAGGAAAAAAGTGGAATGAATTTAATGGATATTTTTTTTATTCATGATTCAGGTCAATGAGTTAAACCAAATAGTTATATGAGTGAAACAAAACAACTTAGAAATTTGTAGTAAGAAGATAAAATCTCACTTCATATGTACAAGAATAAAATTGAAGTAAACATAAGCCGTGTAAAAAGGTTACCCCAAGATTGAGATTCGTCATCATATCTTGAAGCGGGTATAAAAGATCGACTGTATGGAGTTTTCATTACTGTCTTGTATTTATTAACATGCCGTAGATCAATCAAAAATCAGTGGACAATTAGGAACACAAAAGTACACAAAAGATTAGTAATAGAGATAATATAAGGTATAAAAAAAAATATTTCTGTATAAAATGAATCATAATAGAGGCTTTAAATTGGTAGAAATGATCAAGCAGTACTTTACTTATGATTCCGATCTAGAGTAATACTCCTATTCACTGATTAAAAAAATAACTATTCAGAACGAATTAATCTTTTATTTATTTATTTATTTTTCAAAGTACCCGCCTCTGAGATAGAAGAACAGGAATAAAAGAAATAAAATATAATATTCGAATGAAAAAAAAATCTTTATTCATTCTTTTTCCTATCCATATACATCCAAATAGATGGAATTCTTATCATTATTTATGAACAAATTCCTCTAATTATTCATTTTTTTTTTTATTCATATAACGAATATTTGATTAAATAGTTTAAATTATTACCGAACAAAACAAAGAAAAATATACTTTGATTATAAGAGATGAGATGAATTCCGAAGCCTTTTTTTTTCTTATTTTAGCAAACAGAATTTCATTGGTTTAATTTGGGACAGATCTTTTTTTTCTACCCTTACCCTAAAACAAAAGGAAGTGATATAAGACCAAACCAGTCCTTACATTTATTTGTGGCCATAGAGGAGCCGTATGAGGCTGAGGTCTCATGTACGGTTTTGAAATAGCGATGGGAACCATTTTTATCGACTATAATTATCTAATAGTTCAAGTACAGTTGATATAGTTGAAACACAGTCAAAATATGGTTTTGGGGGGTGGAATCTGTGGCGTCAACCCATAGGATTTATAGTTTTCATAATTTCTTCTCTAGCTGAATGTGAGAGATTGCCCTTTGATTTACCAGAAGCGGAAGAAGAATTAGTAGCAGGTTATCAAACGGAATATTCAGGTATCAGATTTGGTTTATTTTATCTTGCTTCGTACCTAAATCTATTAGTTTCTTCGTTATTTGTAACGATTCTTTACTTAGGTGGGTGGAAGTTATCTATTCCATATATATCTGTTACTGAACTTTTCGGAAGAAAAAAAATAGCTGGAGTCTTTGGAATGACAATTGGTATCCTTGTTACATTAGCTAAAGCTTATTTGTTTCTATTCATTTCTATCACAACAAGATGGACTTTACCTAGGATGAGAATGGACCAGCTATTAAATCTTGGATGGAAATTTCTTTTACCTATTTCTTTGGGGAATCTATTATTGACAACTTCTTTTCAACTTGTTTCACTATAAATTAAATAATAGAATGTGATAAGAATATTCTAGATTCATAACCCCCTTTAAAACAAGAGAAAGAAACATCAATTTATTCATGGATATCTACAATATGTTTCCGATGGTGACTGGGTTCATGAATTATGGTCAACAAACAATACGGGCTACAAGGTACATTGGTCAAAGTTTCATAATTACCTTATCTCATACAAATCGTTTACCTGTAACTATTCAATATCCTTATGAAAAATCAATTACGTCAGAACGTTTTCGCGGTCGAATTCACTTTGAATTTGATAAGTGTATTGCTTGCGAAGTATGTGTTCGTGTATGCCCAATAGATCTACCTGTTGTTGATTGGAGATTGGAAAGAGATATGAAAAAGAAACAATTACTTAATTATAGTATTGATTTTGGGGTCTGTATATTTTGTGGTAACTGTGTCGAGTATTGTCCAACAAACTGTTTATCAATGACTGAAGAATATGAACTTTCTACTTATGATCGTCACGAATTGAACTATAATCAAATTGCATTGGGTCGGTTACCAATATCAGTAATTGGAGATTATACAATTCAAATAGTTATGAATTCGACCCAAATAAAAATCGATAAAGAGAAATCCCTTGATTCAAGAACGATTACCAATTACTAAAATTTTTTTGATATAAAGGATCAAAGCTTTTTTTGTCAATAACTACAAATATAATACTTTTATTTTTGTACATTTTATACATAATGGATTTACCAGGGCCAACACATGATATTCTTGTAGTATTTCTGGGGTCAGTTCTTCTATTAGGGGGTATGGGAGTTGTATTACTTACCAATCCTATTTATTCTGCTTTTTCGTTGGGATTGGTTTTTGTTTGTATATCTTTATTCTATATTTCATCAAACTCCTTTTTTGTGGCTGCTGCACAGCTTCTTATTTATGTGGGAGCCATAAATGTTTTAATTATATTTGCGGTAATGTTCATGAATGGTTCAGAATATTTTAATGATTCATATTTTTGTACCATTGGAGATGGAGTCACTTCACTGGTTTGTACAAGTATTTTTTTTTCACTGATTACTATTATATCAGATACATCATGGTATGGAATTATTTGGACTACAAGATCAAACCAGATTATAGAACAGGACCTAATAAGTACTGTTCAACAAATTGGGATTCATTTATCGACAGATTTTTATCTTCCCTTTGAACTAATTTCAATAATTCTTTTAGTTTCCTTGATAGGTGTAATTACTATGGCTCGCCAATAATAAATATATTTAGAATTCAAAAAAAAAATTAGAGTTATAAAAATTCTAAATATGAAATTAATTAAAATAAAATATATGATATGATCAAATCAAAAGGTTTAATAATTTTAGTTAAATTTGTTTACTTTCTTTTGTTTTGTAATTATTATTTATAGTTAATCGAATCCCTTGCATTGTTGATATTGAAATGAATCGAGATTGATAAGGAGTTTGTCAATGATGTTCGAGCATGTACTTTTTTTTAGTGTCTATTTATTTGCTATTGGTCTCTATGGATTGATCACAAGTCGAAACATGGTTAGAGCACTTATGTGTCTTGAGCTTATATTAAATTCGGTTAATATTAATCTCGTAACATTTTCTGATATATTTGATAGTCGACAATTAAAAGGTAACATTTTCTCAATCTTTATTATAGCCGTTGCAGCTGCCGAAGCAGCTATTGGACTTGCTATTGTTTCGTCGATTCATCGAAACAGAAAATCAACACGTATCAACCAATCGAATTTGTTGAATAATTAATTCAAATTATCATGATCATATAGTAAAATACTAAATAATATAAATAAATAAAATAATATAAATAAATAAAATATAAGAAAAATAAAAAATATAGGATGAATATAAATATATTATATTATCAATATATATATATATATTGTATATAATTAATATATATATATATAACGTGTATAATATATATATATACTAAATATATATATAGTATATATAATAACTAAGAAAGTATTATAATATATGAATTATACATATCATTATGCATATATATTATAATATATATATATATATATATGAAATTTTATTCAATATCAAATTAACTATTGAATTTCAATTTGACTATTTTACTAGATTAGTAAAGTATAGTTAATACTAAACAAATTTGTTATATAAATTGAATTTTAGATACTTTTAGATATTTATATATTGATTTGAATATCAATTTATTTTGTTAGACAATTTTCATTCACACATCCGACTCGTATGATTATAATCTTTGCTTTGAAACGAAAATGAAAGTCTCTTGGCTTTTTCTTATGAGCAGATTTAGAAAAATATTGATTCTTCCAATTTTAGTAAACCACTGCTTCGTCTGGTGTCTACAATATAACTATTACTTCTATACCAGATTGAAAATTTTTGATGTTCAAACCTGGACTGTTATAGATTAAATGTCACATTCAGTCAAAATTTATGATACATGTATAGGGTGTACTCAATGTGTACGAGCTTGCCCTACGGATGTGTTGGAAATGATACCGTGGGACGGATGTAAAGCTAAGCAAATAGCTTCCGCACCAAGAACCGAGGACTGTGTAGGTTGTAAGAGATGTGAATCCGCTTGCCCAACGGATTTTTTGAGTGTCCGTGTTTATTTATGGCATGAAACAACTCGCAGCATGGGGCTATCTTATTGATACGTTACAAAAAAATACACTTGAATTATTTGATTCCTCTTTACCGACAAAAGCCCGTATTCATAATAGAATAATATATTCTATTAAGTACGGGCTTTTGTGGTCAAAAACGTATCTTGTCTTTATCACGAATAATTTTCCTTGGCTAACAATACTTGTTGTTTTGCCGATATTCGTCGGCTCTTGCATCTTATTTCTTCCTCATAGAGGAAATAAGATGTTTAAGTGGTATGCTATATGTATTTGCTTGTTAGAACTCCTTTTAATGACCCACGTTTTCTGTCATCATTTCCAATTGGACGATCCATTAATCCAATTGGAAGAAGATTTTAAATGGATAGACATTTTGGATTTTCACTGGAGACTGGGAATCGATGGACTTTCCATAGGACCCATTTTACTGACAGGATTTATCACCAGTTTAGCAACTTTAGCAGCTTGGCCAGTTACTAAAAATTCACACTTGTTCTATTTCCTCATGCTAGCAATGTACAGCGGTCAAATAGGACCATTTTCTTCTCGAGACCTTTTACTTTTTTTCATGATGTGGGAGTTAGAATTAATTCCTGTTTATTTACTTTTATCCATGTGGGGAGGAAAGAAACGTCTCTATTCGGCGACAAAGTTTATTTTGTACACGGCGGGGGGCTCCATTTTTCTTTTAATAGGAGTTCTGGGTATGGGTTTATATGGTTCTAATGAACCTACATTAGATTTTGGAAAATTAGCTAATCAATCATATCCTGTGGCATTGGAAATAATATTATATTTTGGATTCCTTATTGCTTATGCCGTCAAATTGCCGATTATACCTCTACATACTTGGTTACCCGATACCCATGGAGAAGCACATTACAGTACATGTATGCTTCTAGCTGGAATCTTATTAAAAATGGGAGCATATGGACTTATTCGAATCAATATGGAATTATTATCCCACGCTCATTCCATATTTTCTCCCTGGTTGGTAATAGTAGGAACTATTCAAATAATCTATGCTGCTTCGACCTCTCTCGGCCAACGGAATTTGAAAAAGAGAATAGCCTATTCTTCTGTATCTCACATGGGTTTTACAATTATAGGAATTGGTTCCATAACTGGAATCGGGCTCAATGGTGCTATTTTACAAATACTCTCTCATGGATTCATTGGTGCTGCACTTTTTTTCTTGACGGGAACGACTTGTGATAGAACGGGTCTTGTTTATCTCGACGAGATGGGGGGGATATCGATCCCAATGCCAAAACTTTTTACCATGTTTAGTAGTTTTTCGATGGCTTCTCTTGCATTGCCAGGAATGAGTGGTTTTGTTGCAGAATCATTAGTTTTTTTTGGAATAATTACTAGTCAAAAATTTCTTTTAATGCCAAAAATACTAATTACTTTTGTAATGGCAATAGGAATGATATTAACTCCTATTTATTTATTATCTATGTTACGTCAGATGTTCTATGGATACAAGTTATTTCATGTTAAAAATTCCAATTTTTTGGATTCTGGACCACGAGAACTATTTGTTTCAATCTGTATCTTTCTACCCATACTAGGGACTGGTATTTATCCCGATTTCATTCTCTCGTTATCAGTTGATAGGGTACAAGCTATACTATCTAATTATTTTTATCGATAATCTTTCATTAATAATACGGAAATTTTATTCTTTTGTCTTTTTATTTTCCGCTTTTAAATGCCGAACAATGCAAAAGAATAAAATAAAATGAATTTAAAATCTCAATTTGAATCAGATACATTTCGAGTTTTTTAGAACCCTTTGAACAAGGAATGGTTCAAAGGGTTCTAAAAAACTTGCACAAAGAAAGAACTTTCACTATATATAAATATAAGGATGATGTTTTGTTCTTATATGTACTCGTTTTTTTATGTAGTTTATTCAATTATTTATTTGTGTATTTTATTCAAGTAGATGTTAATGTGAATGAACCATAACTATGTAGACCTATCCCTAATAGATTGATTCCAAAATAGCATATCCAAATTATAAAGAATCCCATAGAAGCCACAAGTGCTGAATTTGTACCCTGCAAACTTTGATTTGTTCTAGTATGTAAATAAATTGCGAATATGATCCAAGTAATAAATGCCCAAGTTTCCTTGGGGTCCCAACTCCAATATGATCCCCATGCTTCATTAGCCCATACTGCTCCACAAATAATTCCTATGGTTAAAAAGGTAAACCCTAAACTAATGACACGGTAACTCAAATAATCCAAACGTTGAGTTAATTGATATTTATAATAATTTCGAAATGAAAGAAAAGAAGTGTTTATAAAAACACTTCTTTTTTCATTCCAATAGTTAATCTTACCAAAGATAAATTTCTTAATTAAGAAATTTTGGACTTTACCATTACAAAAAATATTGATGTTTTTTCGAAATGTAATGACTAGAAGAGCGACTGAGAATAATGATCCACATAAAAGAGCAGCATAGCTTAATAACATCATACTTACGTGCATCATTAACCACTGAGATTGTAGAGCAGGTACTAATATTACGGATTGGTGCATTTCAGTTAAAAGACCCGACGTGGCAAAGCCTTGTGTGAAAATAGTACTTGATGCAGTTATTGTGTTTAAATCATTTTTATGATTCCCCATCTTGGAAATGGTATGAATAATGGATAAACTACACGAAAGGAAAATTAATGACTCGTATAAATTACTTAAGGGAAAATGTCCCGAAGAAATCCAACGAGAAACCAATAATCCCGTTATAGAGAAAAAAGTAGCTATCATTCCTTTTTCTGATGACTCAGGCAATCCTACGCTTTCGTGGACAAAAAAGGTCATAAAATAAATCGTAATTGTTATTACGATTATCGAAAAAGAGATATGAGTCAATATATGTTCAACAATTGTAAATATCATAAAAAAGAGTCCCATTAGAGAATTGAAATCGAGAATTGAATACATTATAGGATCCATTGTGTCTATTTTAGAATATTTTTTTGATAGAATAGGATGCCGCCACTCGGACTCGAACCGAGATGCTCTAGCACTGCTTCCTAAGAGCAGCGTGTCTACCAATTTCACCATGGCGGCTTACTTGAAATAATACTTACTTGAAATAATAATAGTAAATTTATGTTGAATCGTCGAGATTCAATATAGTTTATAAAACAAAACATTAGAATCGATGAATCTTTATTCATTGAAATTTATATGATAATTTTAATCTTTATTAAATAAACAATAAAATAATCTTTAGTTAGTATCGTATTGTTGTAAGTTCGGTTTTAATAATGAACTCTGGCATACTAAAAACTAAGTTTTCAAAAAAGCAGTTGAAACTCCATAGTTTTAGACTGAGCTATAGAACCTAGAACCGGGAATTGTTCCTTTTCTTTTTTTTTTCGTTTTATTTATTCAATGTTATTTTATGGATTCAAACAAAACGAAAAAAAAAAATGTATTTTTTAATGAAGAAAGTTAAATAACTAGGATTTTCTATGTATAACAATTTGATTACTAAATCATAAGAATTTCTCATTGTCTAACAATTTAGATACCTTCGTATCATTTTCTTATTATAAACGTATTAATATCTTTCATAATTTTATTTCATTATATCATTATTCATTATATATATAATTATATATATAATGAATGGTAAGATTTACCAAATTAATTAGGTTTTTAGTTAAGCATATAATAAATAAAACAACAAAATTTTCATTTATATCACAATCATACTCTACTTTGTCACAATAGAATTTTTTTCTATTGTGACAAAGTAGATAGAAAAAAACTCCAAACCCAATATACACACCCTTATTCTACATATCACATCCGCATACCTTATATATCACAGCAACTAATTCTAATTGATCCTGTTTGATATTGAGGAGTTCAATACACTAATTAATGTTAATCATTTATCCTAAAATACTTGACGTTTTCGGGGTATATCAATTCCGATTATTCTACGACTTTCTTATTTGTTTGTTGTACAAAAAAACTTTTTGAACGTCCGGTAGAAACCGATTTAGCTAAAGAAAAAGCCTTTACTGCAGCTAAATTTCCTTTTTTCTTCCAAATATTTTTACGAATACGTTTTTTTGACATAGAAGTACGTTTTTTGGGGACTGCCATTAAAAAAACGGGTTACTTGTTTTATCATTGTATGTGAAAGACATGTATTGTTTAAAATAAATTGTTCCTTTCCTTTTAGCCGTTACCCATATTTATTCCTTAGTAAAATAGTAAAAAAACATTGAATTTTTCAATTAAAAAAAAACCTATGAAAACATAAACATATAATAAAATTTATATTAATAAATTGAAACATATACATTAATTTAAATATAATTTCAAAAGTATATATATGGATTATAGTAATTATGCATATGTATACATACCCTATGACATATATAGTATCGCTAAGAAAAAAAGTAAAAGAAAGGAAGGAAATTTTTTTTTTTTTTATTTTATTAATTGATTAAGGTAAGAGTGCCATACTTGTAATTTCAATTACAATTCGAATTAGTAGTTAATCTGTTAACTAAGATATTTGATTACCTAATAACAATAACCTTATTTATTTTTAAATTTTAATTTAAAATATGGATCGTACTATCTATATTCGAATTAAGTATTCCTTTTGGTATAACTCTTTTTCCTTAATACACTATATTATATAATATGCCTATAAATTACCAGGATGGAATATTGTATTATTCCAGTTTTTAGTAGAATGATTAAAAATTTTATTTTTTTATTATGGAACATACATATCAATATGCATGGATAATAACTTTTCTTCCACTTCCGGTTACTATGTCAATAGGATTTGGGCTTCTACTTATTCCGACAGCAACAAAAAATATTCGTCGTATATGGGCTTTTCCTAGTATTTTTTTCTTAAGTATAGCTATGGTATTTTCAGCCAATTTATCTATTCAAGAAATAAATGGAAGTTCTATCTATCAATATCTATGGTCTTGGACCATCAATAATGATTTTTCCTTAGAGTTCGGATATTTAATCGATCCACTTAGTTCGATTATGTCAATACTAATTACTACTGTTGGAATCATGGTTCTTATTTATAGTGACAATTATATGTCCCATGATCAAGGATATTTAAGATTTTTTGCTTATATGAGTTTTTTCAATGCTTCTATGTTAGGATTAGTTACCAGTTCAAATTTGATAAAAATTTATGTTTTTTGGGAACTAGTGGGAATGTGTTCTTATTTATTAATAGGATTTTGGTTCACACGACCGACTGCAGCAAGTGCTTGTCAAAAAGCTTTTGTAACTAATCGTGTAGGGGATTTTGGTTTGTTATTAGGAATCTTAGGTTTTTATTGGATAACAGGTAGTTTTGAATTTCGGGATTTGTTCGAAATAACTAATAACTTGATATACAATAATGGGGTCAGTTCTTCGTTTGCTACTTTGTGTGCCTTTTTATTATTCCTCGGTGCAATTGCTAAATCTGCGCAATTCCCCCTTCATGTATGGTTACCTGATGCAATGGAAGGACCTACTCCTATCTCGGCTCTTATACATGCTGCTACCATGGTAGCAGCGGGAATTTTTCTTGTAGCTCGACTTCTTCCTCTTTTCATATCCATACCTTACATAATGAATATTATTTCTTTAATAGGTGTAGTAACAGTACTATTAGGAGCTACCTTGGCTCTTGCTCAAACAGATATAAAAAGAAGTTTAGCCTATTCTACAATGTCTCAATTGGGTTATATTATGTTAGCTCTAGGTTTAGGTTCTTATCGAGCTGCTTTATTCCATTTGATCACTCATGCTTATTCTAAAGCTTTATTATTTTTGGGATCCGGGGCCATTATTCATTCAATGGAACCTGTTGTTGGATATTCACCAGAAAAAAGTCAGAATATGATTCTTATGGGCGGTTTAAAAAGATATGTTCCAATTACAAGAACTACTTTTTTAGTAGGTACACTTTCCATTTGTGGTATTCCACCTCTTGCTTGTTTTTGGTCCAAAGATGAAATTCTTAATGAGAGTTGGTTGTATTCACCAATTTTTGCAATAATAGCTTGTTTCACAGCAGGATTAACTGCATTTTATATGTTTCGCGTTTATTTACTTACTTTTGATGGGTATTTGCGCATAAATTGTAAAAATTACAGTAGCACCGATAATAGTTCGTTCCATTCAATATCTCTATGGGGAAAAGAAGTACCAAAAGAAGTTAATAGAAATTTTCTTTTATCAAAAATGGAAAATATGGTGTTACTTTTTTCAAAGGATAGATATAAAATATCTAGTAATCTAAAAAAAAGAAGACCATATTCTTTTGAAAAAAAGTACACTTATATTTCTATGTATCCTCACGAATCGGACAATACTATGCTATTTCCTCTGTTTGTTTTGGTACTATTTACTTTGTTTGTTGGAACAATAGGCATTCATTTTGATTATGGAATAATATATTTTGATATATTATCAAAATGGTTAACTCCATCAACAAATCTTTTACACCCAAATGTGAGTTATTCTGTAGATTGGTATGAATTTTTTACAAATGCAATTTTTTCGGTAAGTATAGCGATTTTTGGACTATTAATAGCGTATGTTTTATATGGGTCTGTTTATTCATTGTTCCAAAATTTGGAATTAATTAATTCATTTATAAAAAGAGGTCCTAAAAGAATTTTCTTGGACAAAATAAAAAATGGAATATATAATTGGTCCTACAATTGTGGTTATATAGATATTTTTTATACTAGAGTTTTTACTGTGGGTATAAGGGGATTAACTAAACTAACTCAGTTTTTTGATAGAAATATAATTGATGGAATTATAAATGGGGTTGTTGTTACAAGTTTATTTATAGGGGAAGGAGTCAAATCTATGGGAGGTGGACGAATTTCTTCTTATTTATTTTTGTATTTATTTTATGCATCAATATTTTTATTCATTTTTTTATTCTTTCTTTTATAATATTTTTTTATTCTTTCTTTTATAATTTATTTAAATTTAATAATTTTCTATGAATAAAAAATTTGTCCAATTCATAGATTGAATTTGCATGGTCGATTCAGGAATAATCTTCTTATTATCTTTTGAATCTTTTGCATTTTCATTTGGTTCATATA